TCAGATCTATTCTTGACTATCAGGGAACATCTTTTTTTCTTAAGACTGCAATAAAAAATTCTTTTGTAACACAAGGAATATTTCATTCCGAATTAAGACATACGAGACTTCCAAGTTCTGAAACGAATCAATGGAAAAACTGGTTAAGAGGTCATTATCAATACAATTTATCTCAGATTAGATGGTCTGGATTAATACCACAAAAATGGCGAACTACAATCAATGAAGGTGGTATGACCAAAAATAACGATTTAACAAAACGGAATTCATATGAAAAAGACCAATTACTTTATCACAAAAAACAAAAAGATTTTAAAGTATATCCATTACCAAACCAAAAAGATAATTTTTTAAAATACTATATATATGATCTTTTATCATATAAATCTATTAATTATGAAATGAAGAAGGCCTCATATCTTATTTATGGATCACCATCAGAATTAAATAACAACCAAAAGATTACTTTTAATTACAACAATTATAAACAAAAATTCTTTGAAAGCCTGGAGGAAATTCCTATCAATAATTATCTAGAAAAGGGTGATATTATGTATATGCAAAAAAATCCAGATAGAAAATATTTGGATTGGAAAATTATCAATTTTTTTCTAAGACAAAAAATAGATATTGAGGCCTGGACCAAAATGGATTATAACACTAATATAAATACTAAGATTGGAAGTAAGAATTACCAAAAAATTGATAAAATGGATAAAAAAGATCTTTTTTATCTGACAATTCATAAAAATTCAGAAAAAAATAAGATCAATGACAAGAAACTTTTTCTTGATTGGATGGAAATGAATGAAGAAATCCTAAACCCCATATCGACGAATCTTAAACTTCTGTTCTTCCCAGAATTTGTGCCACTTTATAATGTATACAAAAGAAAACCATGGATTATACCAAGCAAATTACTTCTTTTCAATTTGAATAAAAATAAAAACATCAATGAAAAACAAAAATGGAATTTTTTTAGACCATCGAATGAAAAAAGATATTTTGAATTAATGAATCGAAATCAAGAAGAAAAAGAACCCGCAGGCCGAAGAGGTCTTAGATCATATGCACAAAACCAAGGTAAAACGAAAAAACAATACAAGATCCGGAATAAGATGAGACCAGAAATGATTTTCTTACGGAAACACTATTTGCTTTTTCAATGGATAATAGACGATGGTTTAATTCCGAATTTCACTGAAAGAATGATCAATAATATCAAGATATATTGTTACTTGCTTGGACTGATAAATCCAAGAGATACTACTATATCGTCTATTCAAAGGAAAGAAATAAATTTGGATATCATGGTGATTCGGAAGAAATTGACTCCTATAGAATTGAATAAAAGTGGGATATTTTTTATCGAGCCCATTCGTTTGTCTGTAAAAAACGACGAATACTTTATTATGTATCAAACCGTAGGTATCTCGTTGGTTCATAAGAGTAAGTACCAAACTCCTCAAAGATATCGAGAACAAAGATATATCGATAAGAATAAATTGGATGAATCTATCCCAAGATATCAAAGAATAACTCGAAATAGAGACAAAAAACAGTATGATTTTATTGTTCCTGAAAATATTTTATCGTCTAGACGTCGTAGAGAATTGAGAATTCTAATTTCTTTCAATTCAAAGAATATAAATAGTGTGGATATAAATCGAGTATTTTGTAACAAGAAGAACATAAAAAGTGGTAATCCTTTTTTGGATCAAAGTAGACATCTTGATAGAGATAAAAACGAATTAATGAAATTCAAGTTATTTATTTGGCCTAATTATCGATTAGAAGACTTAGCTTGTATGAATCGATATTGGTTTGATACCAATAATGGAAGCCGTTTTAGTATGTTAAGAATATATCCACAATTTAAAATAGGTTGATGGTACATTTTTCCTATATATTCTGTACCATATAGAAAAGCAAACAGATGCACATATGCCCTGTCTTACATCCCAGTCTAATATGGATCGATATTTTATTTAATACTAAGTCAATGACGTATCAATTTGTTTGGATAAAATCTATAAAATAAACGAATCAACGGAATCTTCCTAATTTAAGGTCTAAATTTTTCGACGTTGTGAGTGTAAAAACGTACCATCCCCTTTTGTAGCCCTGTCCAAATCAAATTAAAATTTTTATTAATAAATTAATAAAATCGGGAGTCCATAAATAAATTAAAATTCTTGTGTATACTAACTACGACATTAAAATGACTGATATTATTATTACTGATCGATAAAATCAAATATATCCATGTAAATAAAAGGGTAGGAGGAACTTTTTTTATGATAAAAAATCCATTCAGTGTAATTATTTTGAAAGAGGAAAACGAAGACAACAAGGGGTCTGTTGAATATCAAGTAGTGAGTTTCACCAATAGGATACGGAGACTTACTTCACATCTGGAATTGCACAAAAAAGACTATTTATCTCAGAGAGGTCTGCGTAAAATTCTAGGAAAACGTCAACGGCTGCTGGCCTATTTGTCAAAAAAAAATAGAGTACGTTATAAAGAATTAATCGGCCGGTTGGAGATTCGAGAAACAAAAAATTATTAATTTGAAGAGTCGTTTTGCATTTTCTCTTCAATTTTGATAAAATTCTTTTCGCTTTCAGCAATTCATGGAAGAATGAATCGGGAAAAAACCTATGACTGCACCAGCTACACGAAATGACCTTATGATAGTCAATATGGGCCCTCAGCACCCATCAATGCACGGTGTTCTTCGACTCATTGTTACTCTAGATGGTGAAGATGTTATTGACTGTGAACCGATATTGGGTTATTTACATAGAGGGATGGAAAAAATTGCGGAAAACCGAACAATTATACAATATTTACCTTATGTAACACGTTGGGATTATTTAGCTACTATGTTCACCGAAGCAATAACTGTAAATGCACCAGAGCAGTTAGGCAATATTCAAGTGCCTAAAAGGGCCAGCTATGTCAGAGTCATTATGTTGGAATTAAGTCGTATAGCTTCGCATTTGTTATGGCTTGGGCCTTTTATGGCAGATATTGGCGCACAGACCCCCTTCTTCTATATTTTTCGAGAAAGAGAATGGATATATGACCTATTCGAAGCTGCCACCGGTATGCGAATGATGCATAATTATTTTCGTATCGGAGGAGTCGCTGCTGATTTACCTCATGGCTGGATAGATAAATGTTTGGATTTTTGTGATTATTTTGTAACAAGAGTTACTGAATATCAAAGGCTTATTACACGGAATCCTATTTTTTTAGGGCGCGTTGAGGGAGTAGGCATTATTGGCGGAGAGGAGGCAATAAATTGGGGTTTATCAGGACCAATGCTACGAGCTTCCGGAATACAATGGGATCTTCGGAAGGTTGATCATTATGAGTCTTACGATGAATTTGATTGGGGAGTTCAATGGCAAAAAGAAGGGGATTCATTAGCTCGTTATTTAGTACGAATCAGTGAAATGACAGAATCAATAAAAATAATTCAACAGGCTTTAGAAGGAATTCCGGGGGGGCCTTATGAGAATTTAGAAATCCGGCGCTTTGATAAAGTATGGGATCCCGAATGGAATGATTTTGACTATCGATTTATCAGTAAAAAACCTTCTCCCACTTTTGAATTGTCAAAGCAAGAACTTTATGTGAGAGTCGAAGCCCCAAAAGGAGAATTAGGAATTTTTATGATAGGAGATAGGGGTGTTTTTCCTTGGAGATGGAAAATCCGACCGCCGGGTTTTATCAATTTGCAAATCCTTCCTCAGTTAGTTAAAAGAATGAAATTGGCTGATATTATGACAATACTAGGTAGCATAGATATCATTATGGGAGAAGTTGATCGTTAAAATGATAATAGATACAACAGAAGTACAAGCTATAAATTCTTTTTTTAGATTGGAATCCTTAAAAGAGTTATATGGGATCATATGGATGCTTGTCCCTATTTTTACTCCTGTATTAGGAATCACGATAGGTGTACTAGTAATTGTTTGGTTAGAAAGAGAAATATCTGCGGGGATACAACAACGTATTGGACCTGAATACGCCGGGCCTTTGGGAATTCTTCAAGCTTTAGCAGATGGTACAAAATTACTTTTCAAAGAGAATCTTCTTCCATCAAGAGGAGATACTCGTTTATTCAGTATCGGACCATCCATAGCAGTCACATCAATTCTACTAAGTTATTTAGTAATTCCTTTTGGCTATCACCTTGTTCTAGCCGATTTAAGTATTGGTGTTTTTTTATGGATTGCCATTTCAAGTATTGCTCCCGTCGGCCTTCTTATGTCAGGTTATGGATCAAATAATAAATATTCCTTTTTAGGTGGTTTACGGGCTGCTGCTCAATCAATTAGTTATGAAATACCATTAACTCTATGTGTGTTATCAATATCTCTACGTGTGATTCGTTGAGACATAAAATTTCCTCTCTTTTTGTTCTTTCTAGTAAGGAAGTTTCATGAGTTGAATATGTATTTTTCTTTTTTATTCATCATTCGGGTTGATGAACTAAACCAGATAGTTATATGAGTGAAAAAAACAGCTTCTTATTTTGCAGTAAAAAGATTCAGTCTCATTTCCTATGTACAAGAGTTAAGTGAAAGTAAACATAAGCATTATAGACTGTTTACCCCAAGATTGAGTGATTAGTCATCATGACTTGAAGCGGGTTCAAAAGGAGCAACTGTCTAGGGCTTTTACTAGCTATTAACATACATGTATTACCCTAACGAGGTCTTTTTGACCAAAAAGAGTGGATAGTTAGGAACACCAAGGTACACAAAGGATTCGTAATAGAGATTATGTAAGTTATTCAACAGGATTTTTCTGTGCATACTGCATAGCATAAAAGGGATTCTAATTGGGGCTTTATGTTGGTAGAAATGATGAAGGAGTACTCCCCACGATTCCGATCCAGAGTATGTTCCTATCCACCGATTAAGTAAATAACTATCAAGAACGAAGTAATCCTTTACTTTGCTTTGTTTAAAGTCCCTTTTTC